TTCATTTCAATATGAACAACAATTTCACCGATTTGATTAGAATATAAATTAAGTACGAAACAAAGTAAGGTATTAGTAATGGATCGAACTAAACCCCTTTCAATTTCATATATGAACAATAGAATATGAAAATGGAACTGAAGGAAAATGGATGTGATAACATAGAACAAAACAAGACTTTATTTATTTTATTTTGGATCTAAGTATTTATTACTTAATTACTTTACTGCCGGGCCATAGCAATTGCACCTATCAAAGCAACTAAAAGAATTATAGAAATGAGTTCAAATGGAAGGTAAAAATCTGTTGATAAATGAATCCCAATTTGTTGAACGTTACTTGTTAGGTCCTGCTCTATAATCTGATTTGATCTTGTAGTCCAAACAATCCCGTACCACGACGTATCCGAGATAGTAGTAATTAGTGAAAAAAGAATACTTGTACAAACCAGTGAAGTGACCCCATCCCCAACGGTCCAAAGATAGAAATCGTTGTAATATTCTGAACCATTCATGAACATCACAGCAAATAGGATTAAAACATTTACAGCCCCTACGTAAATAAGGAGCTGTGCAGCAGCTACAAAATAGGAGTTAGATGGAATATGGAATAAGGATATACAAACAAGAACCAGTCCCAATGAAAAAGCAGAATAAATTGGGTTGGTAAGTAAGACCACCCCCAGACCTCCTAATATAAGACCTGATCCCAGAAATACTAAAAGAATATCATGTATTGGTCCAGGTAAACCCATTATGTGTAAAAAAAGAGATAAATAAATCGAAATATTTCATAAACTTACTAACCGATCCAAGAAAAAAGAGGTTACCTTATTTTTTTCTTGTATATGATACGTTCCTAATTGAATCCTAAAGGGGTGTAGATTTATATAGATACAGTTATTGGATCAATCCCGCTACTGTATCTGAAAGAGTAGTTCGGAATTGTATATTTTGAAATCATCACAGATCTATGAATCCATTCTAAATCAAAATCAAGCCTTGATTCTCACCAATCAATAGTTATTTACTGACCTAGCAAAATGAAAGAAGCCTCACTCCTTTACTTTAGATCAAAACGGAATCTTAGTAATTGGTAATCGTTTTTGAATCAAGAGGTTTACCCCTGATTATTTTGATTGGAGTCGAATTCGTAATTGTTCGAATTGTGTAATCTCCAATTACTGACATTGGTAACCGGCCCAAAGCAATTTGATTATAATTCAATTCGTGACGATCATAAGTAGAAAGTTCATATTCTTCAGTCATTGATAAACAGTTTGTTGGACAATACTCGACACAATTACCACAAAATATACAGATTCCAAAATCAATACTATAATTAAGCAATCGTTTCTTTCTAATATCCGTTTCCAATCTCCAATGAACAACGGGTAGATCTATGGGGCATACCCGAACACATACTTCACAAGCAATGCATTTATCAAATTCAAAATGGATTCGACCACGAAAACGCTCCGATGTGATCGATTTTTCATAAGGATATTGAATAGTCACAGGTAAACGATTCACGTGAGATAAGGTAATCATGAAACTTTGACCAATATACCTTGCAGCTCGTATTGTCTGTTGACCATAATTCATGAACCCAGTCACCATAGGGAACATATCGTGGATATCCATGAATAGTTTGATGTTTCTTTCTCTTGCTCTAGATAGGTTATGAATCTAGAATATCATATTTTGTTATAGCGAAACGAGTTGGGAAGAAGTTGTTAATAATAGATTACCTAGAGAAATAGGTAAAAGAAATTTCCACCCAAGGTTTAATAGCTGGTCCATTCTCATCCTAGGTAAAGTCCATCTTGTTGTGATAGGAATGAACAGGAACAAATAAGCTTTAGCTAATGTAATAAGGATACCAATTGTCATTCCAAAGACTCCACCTGTTTTATTTATTCCAAAAGGTTCAGAAATGAATATGTACGGAATAGAGAAATTCCACCCGCCCAAGTAAAGAACTGTTACAAATAATGAAGAAACTAGTAGATTTAGGTAAGAAGCAACGTAAAATAAACCAGATTTAATACCTGAATATTCGGTTTGATAACCTGCTACTAATTCCTCCTCTGCTTCTGGTAAATCAAAAGGTAATCTTTCACATTCCGCTAGGGAAGAAATTAGAAAAACTATAAACCCTATAGGTTGACGCCACAGATTCCACCCCCAAAACCCATATTTTGACTGTGCCTCAACTATATCAACTGTACTTGAACTGTTAGATAATCATAGTCGATGATAACATCACTATTCCCATCGCTATTCCAGAACCGCACATGAAACCTCAGCTTCATACGGCTCCTCGATGGCCACAAATAAATCTAAGGACTGGTTCATTATTACCTCGGCATGTTTGTAGTGTAGATTAGAGTAAAGATGTATCGAAGAGTCCCGAATTAGACCAATGGAATTCCGTCCGCCATAATAAAAAAAAAGCGCTTCCGAATTGATCTCATCCTTTATTTTCTAATTAGACTTAGAATTCTTTTAGTTCAGTAATAACTTAATCCTTCAATAAAATACTCGTTGTTTCAATAGATATTTCGACCCATACTTTTCGTACGAAAAATTATTAGACACTAATTCATAAGTTATAGTTGATAAATCATTATAAGAATTCTATCCGTATGAATATGGATAGGATTGAGGAAAGAAAGAATAAACAAAGATCTCTTATTATTCAGTTTTCCTATTGCATTCCATTTCTTTCGTTCCTGTTCTTCTTTCTCACTCAGAAGGGGGGTTTCTAAAAAATCAAATCAAAGGATTACTTCGTTCTCGACAGTCATTTATTTAATCAGTGGATAGAAGCATACTCTGGATCGGAATCGTGAGGAAGTACTGCTTGATCATTTCTACGAACTTAAAGCCCTCATTATGATTCCTTTTATTTTATGCAGAAATATCCCTTTGGATACCTTACATTATCTTCATCACTAATCCTTTGTGTACCTTTGTGTTCCTAACCGTCCACTCATTTTTGATTGATCCCCGATATGGTAATACATACAACATACACAACATACAACAACATAGAATACAATAGTAGAAACTCCATACAGTTGATCTTTTGCACCCGCTTCAAGTCATGATGACTAATCAACCAATCTTGGGGTAAACAGTTTCGACCGCTTATGTTTACTTCCACTTTACTCTCGTACATAGGGAATGAGAATCAATCTTCTTACTGCAAATTCATAAGCTGTTTTGTTTCACTCATATAACTATCTGGTTTAACTCATCGACCCGAATGATGAATAAAAAGAGAAAGGTATCTATTCAACACATCCAACCCCTTTCCTGGAAATAAAGGAAAGGGGTAAAGGTTCATGTTCCAACGAATCACACGTAGAGATATTGATAACACACACGGAGTTAATGGTATTTCATAACTAATAGATTGAGCAGCAGCTCGTAGACCACCTGAAAAGGAATATTTATTATTCGATCCATATCCTGACATAAGAAGTCCAATAGGAGCAATACTGGAAATAGCGATCCATAAAAAAACGCCTAGACTGAGATCGGCTAGAACAAGGCGATAGCCAAAAGGAATTACTAAATAGCTTAGTAGAATTGATATGACCGCTATAGATGGCCCCATACTGAATAAACGAACATCTCCTCTAGATGGGAGAAGATCCTCTTTCAAAAGTAGTTTGGTCCCATCTGCTAGAGCTTGAAGAATTCCCAAAGGGCCGGCATATTCAGGCCCGATACGTTGTTGTATCCCTGCAGATATTTCTCTTTCTAACCACACAATCACGAGTACGCCTATTGTGATTCCCGATACAGGAGTAAAAATAGGGACAAGCAGCCATAAGAGGTCTATGACCTCTTTTAAGGATTCCGATCTGGAAAAAGAATTGATAGCTTGTACTTCTGTCGTATCAATTATCATTTCAACGATCAACTTCTCCCATAATGATATCTATACTACCTAGTATCGTCATGATATCAGCCAATTTCATTCTTTTAACTAGCTGAGGAAGAATTTGCAAATTGATGAAACCAGGTGGACGAATTTTCCATCTCCAGGGAAAAACACTATTATCCCCTATCAGAAAAATTCCCAATTCTCCCTTTGGGGCTTCTACTCTCACATAAAGTTCTTGTTTCGACAATTCAAAAGTGGGAGAAGGCTTTTTACTAATGAATCGATATTCAAAACCATTCCATTCGGAATCACTTGCTCTATCAAAGCGTCGAACTTCTAAGTTCTCATAGGGCCCCCCCGGAATTCCTTCTAGAGCCTGTTGAATAATTTTTATGGATTCCGTCATTTCATTGATTCGTACTAAATAACGAGCTAATGAGTCTCCTTCTTTTTGCCACTGGACTTCCCAATCGAATTCATCGTAACACTCATAATGATCAACTTTACGAAGATCCCATTGGATTCCGGAAGCTCGTAGCATTGGTCCCGATAAACCCCAATTTATTGCTTCCTCCCCACCAATAATGCCCACCCCTTCAACTCGTTCCAAAAAAATGGGATTTTGCGTAATAAGCTTTTGATATTCAACAATTCCTGTTAAAGAATAATCGCAGAAATCCAAACATTTATCTATCCAGCCATGAGGTAGATCAGCAGCGACTCCCCCGATACGGAAATAATTATGCATCATTCGCATACCTGTGGCAGCTTCGAATAGGTCATATAGCAATTCCCTTTCTCTGAAAATATAGAAGAAGGGAGTCTGTGAACCGATATCTGCCATAAAAGGTCCAAGCCATAATAAATGAGAAGCTATACGACTCAGCTCCAGCATAATTACTCTGATATAGCTGGCTCTTTTGGGTACTTGAATATTTCCTAATTGTTCTGGTGCATTTACCGTTATTGCCTCTGTGAACATAGTAGCTAAATAATCCCAACGTGTTACATAAGGAAGATATTGTATAATTGTTCGGTTTTCCGCAATTTTTTCCATCCCTCTGTGTAAATAACCCAATACGGGTTCGCAGTCAATAACATCTTCACCATCTAGAGTAACGATAAGTCGAAGAACACCATGCATTGATGGGTGGTGAGGACCCATATTAACTATCATGAGGTCTTTTCTTGTAGCCGGTACATTCATATGTTTTCTTCTCCGATCCATTATTCTATGAATTGCCGAAAACGAAATAAATGAGGTTCATCAAAATTCAAGATCTAATAAACCAAAGAATTCAAACAATCTTCAAATTAACGAGTTTTTGGTTCCCGAATATCTAATTGATCAATTAATTTTTTATAACGCACTCTATTTTTCTTTGACAAATAAGCCAGCAGCCGTTGACGTTTTCCCAGAATTTTCCGCAAACCTATCTGAGATAAATAATCTTTTCTGTGCAATTCAAAATGTGAAGTAAGTCTCTGTATCTTATTGGTGAAACTGATTACTTGAAATTCAACAGATCCTTTGTTTTTTTCTTCTTTCGGAATAACTGAGATGAATGAATTTTTGACCATAACCATAAAAATTTCTCTCTTTTTTTTTTTTTTTCCACAGATATGGATTTTACCAATCAGGAATAATAAGAATGCCAGTTATTTTGATCTGATACACCCAATAATCTGGATTTATTCATATATTACTTTATTCTATCAAATCAAATCAAAATGAAATTCAAATGAATTGTAAGTACAATTTTTAATTTGATTCGATAGAAGGGCAATTTCTGTACCCACAAAAGAAAATGATTTTGACCTAAGAAGATTCTGCCGAATCATTTCTAGATTCAATCCAATTGAGACGTTATTGAATCGGTATCATGTATTAGAATGTAACACAGCGTGTGTGTACATTCATATACCGGATCCGACACCTGATATATAGGAAATGTACCAACCATCAACTAATTCCGAATCGTGGATACATATGTATCCTTGACATACTGAAACGGCTGCCATTATTGGTATCAAACCAGTAGCGATTCATACAAGCTAAATCCTCTAATCGATAATTGGGCCAAAGAAACAATTTGAATTGAATGAATTTATTTATATCTGTATCAATATGCTTGTCCTCATCCAAAAATTGCCCCCAGTTCCTTACATTGTTGTCATTGAAAAATACCGGATTTCTATCCATAACATTCCTATTTCCGGAATTGAAACAAATTAGAATTCTCAATTCTCTACGACGCCTAGGGGATAGAATATTTTCAGGAACAAGCAAATCATAATGATTTTCGTCTCTATTCACAAGCATCTTTTTTTGTTGTACAATGGATCCATTGAAATAATTCTCATCAACATATCTTTTTTCTCGATATCTTTCATTAGTTTGGCATTTATTATTATGGACCAATGAGATACCTATGGTTTGATACATAATAAATTGTCTATCCCATTTTATAGACAGACGTACTGGTTCGAGAATCAATATTCCCTTTTTTATCAATTCTGGAAGAGTTAGATTCGTCTGAATTAACATTACATCCAGGTGCATTTCTCCTCCTTGAATAGAGGATATAGCAATTTCCTTTGCATTTATTAGTCTAAGCAGGAAACAATATACCTTAACATTATTGAAAATTCTGTGATTCAAAGGATCATCCCATCTCAATTGAAAAAGCAAATATTTTTTCAGGAATAACTCTAGTTTTGCTTTCTTGTTACTCTCGGGTTGTCCTTTCTTTTCACGTTTTTGAATGTCTGATTCCGTGTAATCCTTTTCAAAATCTTTTTGTCGTTTTCGTGCGTCTGAGCCAATATTTCCGTGGCCGAGCTGTTCTTTTTCTTCTTGATTTCGATTCTTTAATTCAAGATATTCTTTTTGATTAGATGATATACGAAGATCCTTTTTTTGATTTCCATTAATGTTTTTGTTTTCACTAATGTTTTCATTTCCATTAAAAATGAAAAGAAGTAATTTGATTGGTATAATCCACGGTTTGATCTTATATGCATCATAAAGTGGCACAAATTCTGAGAAGAACCAAGATTTCGGATTTAATATGGGACGATATAGCATTTCTTTATTCATTCCCATCAAAAAAAACTTTTTTTTTTGATTGGGTGGGTTGATTTCTTGATGAATCGTGAGATAGAAAAGATCTTTCTTATCAATCATTTGATAATAATCAGTCTCGGTCTTAGTCATTTTATTAATGTTGGTCCCGGTATCCGTATCGGTCCAGGACTCAATATCGATATTCTTTCTAAGAAATAAATCGAAAATTTTCCACTCCAAATATTTTCTATCCGTACTTTTACCCGTACCAATAATATACTCTTCTCCTAGATAATCACTAATAGATATATCCCCCAGTACATAAAATGGTTCAATTTTAGGTGTGTTGTAGTTATATGGAATCTCTCGGTCCTCGTTTACTTGTAATGAGGATGGATAAATATATGAGTCTTTCCTATCCCCATAATTAATATATTTATATGAAAAAAGATCATATCTGTAGTTTTTTTTTAATTTTGCTTTTTTGCTCGTCAATGAATTCACTTCATAATCATTTTTTTTCTCGTAATGAATGAATTGGGCTTTTTCATATGAATTCTTTTTTGAGTCTTTATTTTGAATCGTACGACGCCAATTGACCCTAGTTCGCCATTTTTGAGGTACTAATTTAGACCACCTAGCCTGAGATAAATTGTATTGATAATGACCCCTTAACCAGTTTTTCCATTCATTCATTCCAGAATTCGGAAGTTTTTTATGCCTTGATTTGGAATCAAATATTCTTCGTGTTCCAAAAAAATTCCTGATTCTATCCTTAAGAATAAGATATGCTTCGCGATATTGAAGTAGAGATCTCAAATGATACTTCTTGATAGCTTCGATTTGTGATAATTTGTAAAATACAGATGCTTGTGAAAAGGAATATGGGTCACCAGAAATTTTTGATTTATTATTACTAATATTAGAAAGAGACTTTTTTATAGTCGAAATAAATTGAATTTTTTTTTGATTTGTTTCATCAATCCCTTCTTTATTTTTTTCATCATTGTGAATGTATTTATCGATAATCTTTTTTGTTGATTCAAGGAAAAGTTGTACATTGACTCTAGAAATATTAACCGTACATAGAAAGATATGTATGTATATTCTTTCGTTGAAAAATGTCAAAAAATAGTGCCATTTGCGTATGAATATGAATCTGTTACTTCTTCTTTTTGATATCTGCCAAATAGGTTTCTGCGATTCCGATCTTTTATCACCACAACTTGTATCGTTAGGACTAATATTTATATCCGGAGTTAGAAATATTTTTCTTTTGTCTTTTGCACCCCTTTCTATTTGATTTCTGATTAGGGTTGTTCTATCGGACAGATCTTTCCTTTTTTTTTCTGTCAGTGAATAATTTGCCCAATCCATGAATCTAATTCGAATGGTCGATTCAGGAACAATTTTATTACTGCTTCTGATTATGGAATCTTTTCCATTTCCATTCGGTTCATATACTTTCTTCAATACAAATAAGAAAATTGTATTTACGTTTACAAACTCTTTTATTATTCTTTTTAAAAATAGAACCGTTTTGATAATCCATCTTGTTTTTTCTTTTGAGACTTTTATAAACTGTTTTGTTTTTTTTTTGAAAACTCTTAGAACTAGAAAACATTTTTTTTTCACTTTTCTCTTTTTTTTTTCGAATTCATTATAAATAGGTTCAAAAAAGGAAGGTTGTTGTCGGGCAGAACCAAAAGGTAGTTCGGTTTCCCTTCCCCAGATTGTTAAAAAACAAAAATTTTCCGTTTTCCCCTTCTTTTGGATTGGATCTCTATGATGGGATCGTAGTTTGGATTTGCGCCAGGGTTTCAGACAGAAAGGAAATAGGATTTTTATCTGAATACCATCTGTTAACCAGTTTTTCGGAAATTCTGTTTCTGATAATTGAACACCATTATAGGTGCATTTAACATGCATTTCTCTATTCCACTCCTTCAAATCCTCGTACCACTCGGGGAATTGAAATAAGAGCATACGGCCGAGGTTTTTAGCTATTATCAATGAAGGCAATATGATGTATTTTCTAAGAATTGATTGGGTTACTAACATAGTCCCTCTTATTGCTTGAGCAAATATAATAGTATCCCAAGTTTCTGCTATTGCTATCCTTTCATTCTCGTTTTTTTTATCTGCAATTTTTTTTGCCTTTTCTTTTGCCTCTTCCTCCTCAGAATCCGAAGTTTTGAATTTCGGTCCTGTATCTATCCAATTTCTAAAAATGAGATTCATTGTTCGGGAGATATCAAAAGAAAAAAAAAAAGTTTTGTCTATTCTGTCCAAAAAAAGCAGGGAATGCACATTCGCTTGAAACATTTCCCAAGTAACTATTTTACGTCTTTGAGCGCGCATGGATCCTTTTACTATATCCCGACGAAAATCTGATTGTTGCGAGTAACGTATCAAAGCCAACTCTTCTGCTTGATCACTATTAGTACTGGTACTAGTATGAGTATTGGTATTCTGATCCGGATCCGCCTTATCAGTATAAATTACCACACGTTTGGCTTTTCTTGAACGAATCCCATGATTTTCTGTTGATTCTTCCTCATTTTCCTCCTCCCGCTCTTCAAAAGAATCGATCAATTTGTATGATCGTCGAGGAATCTTTTTACCGATTTCTTCTATTCCAATAGATTTTTTTTGAATTGTTTGATTATTTGGATCAGTTGTAATTACATCGAATAGAAATTTCAAACATTTTGTTTTATTTTCTGAATCAAATCTTCTTTGTTCGGATATTAAAACAAGCTTTTTCAAATTAAGATTAAAACCAGTTGTTGATTTCCTAGCTAATTCACTGATAGAGGTCAAGAAAGGACCAATGTCTGTCGATAATGATTCTCCATTAAATATATCCATTTTATGTTCAAGTTTTTGGTAATCAGTAGGAAGCATATCATGAATCTTATTTATCCAAACCATTCCTATGGAATCTTCTGTCGACGTGATTGAGTCATCCACCATTGAACGTGAATACGCTTTTTTGATTGTTCCACGATAGGGTCCGTTTAAAAAAGGATCATA